GGGCGAATAAATTTGTTGGTTTCCTGAAGCAATCCCTTTTTTGGCTGTTGGAATGTGAGGGGTCCGAAGGAGCATATGAAAGAAAGAGAAGTTAGGCTAGAGCACAGGCTTTCCTTTTGTGGTCTGGTAGAGACCACAAAAGTAAAAGCAGTAAATAATGAGAAAGTTCTGAAGAACATTTCGAGGGATTGGGAGGGAGCTTCACAGCTTCTAACTCTAATTACCGGAATTCAAATAAATATATATATACATAGCAAGCATCTTAGTCAGTCCTCCTTGACTATGAATTCTAAAGCGGCATTCCCCCTTGACGTGAACAGACGCTTTCTCGGAGAAAGCTTTTTTTTCTTTGTTCACTTCACTTAGCAGAATCAAAACCTTTCTTTTCTACGCTTTCTTCTCTTAAGATATTTATTGATAGTGACAGCTGATAGGGAAAGCTTACTCTTTGATCGACCAAGCCGAAAGACAGACACATTTCCTAAAGCCACGCCCCTACCGCCAACATCGGATATTCCTTGAAGCCTTCAAAGATCGGATTCAATCGATTATTCGCATTTCACTTGAACAATTCTTGTGACAACAGACGGAATTCCTTCGTTCCCTTTCTCAAAGGCGAAGATCTCGATTTCGAACAAAAAGGCAATCTAGAGTACAAGCAGAATATTTCGGATATAAGAAAAAAGATCTGGGAATCATCCAAACTCAAAAGAAAAAAATCACTATTCTATCAGCTCAGCTCTTGTGAAATGGTATCTGTGGTTCGCTTGCCCTTGTGACTATGCTTTCTGTGGTGAACGTCGACTCTTCACTCTTGCTTTCGTGGGAACAAGAATAGCTATGGTTTCAGAAGCAGTGAATTCTTCTTTCTTCTCTCACCTGTAGGCGAGTGAGTGACCCAATGAAAACGAGGAGAAGAGGTCACGTCTCAGCCCAGGGCTACTTTACATAGCTATGATTCGATCTCTCAAGATCTCAGATTCGGATTTTATGCTTTTCATCTCTGTTAACGAAAGCTAATCAACTTTTTATCCCCTACTGAAGGAATGTAAGTCAGTCTCAGTCTGGTTCTTTGTTTTGTTCACTCGGAGTTCCGTCTTTCTGAAAGAGTCAGATCACTTCCTTTAACGGGAGCAAAAACTCCCTTTACTTATTCTTCTACCGCTCCTGCTTTCCCTTCTCCCCCGGGAGATGAGTCAGACTCGGGCTATTTGAACTAGAAAAAAAAAGGCGTGATTCCCCCTTGGGAGCACTTTCATCCGAATCTCTTTCTCTTTTTAATACAATACACAATTCTTATTCCCATCTCTCCAATCGTTAATTGGCAAGGCTCCTCGAAGCTTCTTTTAGAGCTTCCCCTTTCTTTGGGTAGACTGACTCTGGATACAAAGAAGACCAAGCCTAGCGACTGTCATACCTGGTAAGTCCATCTCTCGTTGTTCGATAGGACCTGGAAAAAGCATGCCATGAATGACTCTTGCCCTCGGCTTACTGAACTACAGGGGTTTCTATCCATATCAAATTAAAACGGGTGTGAACTCCTCTAGCCAAGTCAAGCTTTTGCAGCTCTATATCAAATTCCTACTGCTAAGCAAAATTGCCCACCTTCAAGCTAGTCGAACTAGAGCCTTATGCCAATGAGAACCAAGAGAAGAAGGAAATTTTATTCCCAAGGACACATCTATACTACGCTATTCTTCGGATTTGATTCTTTCTTCCTTTTTTAAAAGAAATTCTCTGCCCTACTGTCTGTGGTAAGTCAGTCTGGTTTGCCTGTGAATCCAGCTTTCGATCGCTTACTGTACTCTCTGTTTTGTCTCGCCTTGAGCTTGCGCCTGGTATTCATTCTTTTATGCCTTTCGCCCGGTAAGGACTTAAACAATCGAAAACGGATGAAATAGCATCGGAGTCGAGAACAGCGCATATTCCAACAAGACCATCAACTGCGGGTAGGCTTCAAGCTCCTACTCATAGCCGCTCTTAGTACTAATTCCAAGCACAGAGAAGACGCTCTTGGTCTTTGTTGGTGTGACAGTCTACGGTGTTTGAAATAACCATTGTTTGCAAGGTCACTCAAAAAAAAAATCATAAGAGAATAAAGCTGCTAGCAGAGGGTGGAGAAGTGCCACACTTTCGTGGATTGATCGAGTTACGTGTACTGATTCTCATCGAGATTGGGTTGGTGCTTAGATCGATTCAAGCGGATCGAACTTTATCTTCTATAAGGGGATTGGTTCATATCAATCAGAAGTGCATTCAGTTATCTCTTTTTTCTTTTTCTTCTCGTCAGTTAGCTCTGCCGAATGCCTAAAAGGATTCCATTCTTTCTGGCGGATCTAGTTCTTATAAGGAAGAGATGGGCCTATCGCCGTAGGTAATATACAGTCTTATGACAAAGGAATAGAGGGAATCTTGAGATTGGTTATCCCACGCTACGCCCCTCTTAAACTGGATCCAATAAGGGATTTATCGAACCCAAACAAACTATGGGTTTCCTGCCCAGAGTATTGATTTGAGAAAGACCCCCTGGTTTTGCAATCTAGCTCGGAAACATCCCGCGTGAGCGAGGTTTTCAATCCAGCTCGTATTTCACCACTGGGGATTCTAAGGGGGGGAACTTACAATAAGATTAACTCCATTCTCTCAGCTGGGCAATAGAAGGAATTGAGTCTCTAATCCCCACCTAGGACAGTAACCATAGAACTTCACTTCTTAGCATTAGCAAGGTAGCAAAGCAGCAAAGGAGGAAGCAAGAACTCTTAACTAACCCGAAGGCGAGCGAAGTGACTCCCCCAACCAACTTCGAAGACTTTGTTTTGGAGAGAAGAAAGGAAGGGGGGAGATGCGATTCATCAACAAAGGGATAAGGAACTTTTAAGCCACTCTTCTAATTGGCTATTTCCGATCGGATCTTGCCAGGAGTTAGTGTATTGATGCCGAGAATACGCTCTTTGATAGAATAAGCTCTTGTCTCAATATACGCTGTTTTAGCATTCTCCGAGCAGGAGAACATGAAGCTTGTTTGCTCTTTTGATTGAGTTCACGAAGGCTTTATTGAAAAGACTTTCTGATTTTAAATAGAAAGAAAGTCCAGACCAGCGGCTGGCGCCTCCTCACTTTCTAGGAAGACCAAAACGGAGGTCTCTCCCAAAGCTGAGGTATCCACAGTTCTATCGGCATTCCTCCACACGGAAGAAGGAAGACAACTGAAGAGAATGAAAGGGCAGCGGAAGATGAAGCGATAGGAGATTCTTCATCACCAGATGAATGGAGTGCTTCGGGGGCACTTCTTCCCAAGTCGGAAGACGATTGAGTCAGACCGGGCTCACTTTTCTAGTTAGTTCTAGACAAAGACTTCAGTGAAGGAACGGAGCTTTGTTGAAGCTATTACTCAGACTCTTTTTCGTACTATTGGCAGTGGAAGAAAGATCTTAGAATAAGTATCCGATTCAAAGTCTTCGTTGCATATGGGTACCTCAGGCTACGGGTCCGGTCTCGTGTGGTACCAATCTATAGGTCCAAAAGGGGGGAGGAGACCTCCGAAGGAGCGGTGGCATACTTTGCTATTACATCCTCCGATGCGGCTACAGAAAGAAATTCAAGGGCAACATCCGATGCGATGAAGCAGTGGCAGCTAAAAGTCAAAGCAATGGGCTGACTTCCTAGAGAACTTTGCTGACTCACCTGCTGACGATTGAAGCTGGGCTTCTAACTACTATAACTATAGGTGGACTCTTCTCCCAACTCCTTTAGCACCATCCGTCGATTGAAGGTAGTCAAACAAAAAATCGGCCCCAGCTCCCTCTGTGACTTTGGAAGTAGGACAAAACCACACATTAGCATTCGAAAGAAGAGGAAGCGTACTTTCGTATACGGCTGCACGCACGAACCTATCTCTTTCTTTTTTAAAATGCATTTCTTCGTCATGGTAGAACCCTAGTCTGGGGAACTTCGCTAACCGGAGGAAAACAAAATAGACTCTTGCTTAAACTTAAACAAGGGAATAGCATGGATCTGCTCCTCTTGACTACAAAGCAGCTGTCGCTCTTGCATGGGCGGATAGCGTTGGGAAGGAAGAAACCGTAATCCGCACCTTGAACAAAAGGGGAACGATGAAGTTAGCCTAGCTTCGGTCTCTCTTCCCTTTCGTCTGCTATTCCTACGCCTTCCTGCCTTTACTTTTATGCTTGCCTGGAAGGAATGGGCAGACAGCAAGAAAGAAGGATTGATAATCAAAGAATAGAAGAAAGGCGCATCTCTAGCCAAAGACCGACATTCCAGCTCTTCCCTGCTCACTCTTATCGGTGCTTCCTTCTGATATAGATATTTCTATTATAGGATGAATTTCATTACGCTTTCACCCTCAGCCCTTAACGGGGAACTTCATCAGTTGCCTTGAAGCAGCGTCAAAGTTAAGTGGTAAGAATCTTTCTTTCCTATCTGTTAGCAGTTTAGGACGAAAATACCGATAAAACGCGAAAATGCAAAATTTCCATGTCCGTTTCCGAGTGAAAGATGACTTTAGACGAAAAAGACGGGAAAATCAAACAAATGACCCGGGGAGCGAAGGAAAGAAGAGAAGTAAGGAAAGCATTAAGTAAGTAGAGCGTGAAGGTAGGGCATGAAGGAAGCATGAAGCTTGCGGACCGAACTCTCACTCGAGAAGGGGAATTCAGTTAGCCCTTTTCCTTGGGAATGAACTGGATTTAGTTGCTTGTACTGGGGATTGGCTTAGCAGGAAGATTGGATATGATTCTACTCGAGCGAACCCTGCAATGATTATAAGAGCCCAAGTGAGTCTTCCTTATTTTACTGGAAGTGCTTTAATTTAAGGTGAACTATAAGATAAAGAGTTAAAGAAGAAAACGAATTCTATATTCACAGCTCCCACGATCTCATTCGTTTAAGAACTGAAAAAGCAGGACGAGAATTAGAAGGAAGAAAGATTTAGTAGGTCATAGAGTTTTAAGGAGCTTGGAATGCCAACATGTGCTTCACACTCAAAGAAGTAAAGATGGAGGGTGGGTGGGAAAGGAACAAGCTTCAAAGACGCAAACATTAGAACATTCATAGCTTGGGATTTCCTTGTCGTTGTTCGCCTATCTATCTCTAGAATAGCATGATATCGGTCCTAGTCCCATCTATCCGTAAGAGGACTAGCGCTATGCCTTCCGTCAAACAGCCCATTTTCCTCTATGATCTGGGTCTCAAATCAAGAAAGTGAAGTAGTAGCTCTCTCCCCTAGTGGCAAACCTTATGAACCTCTTTTCCTTACTGATTATAGTAATCTTCTTCCTTTTTTCTAGGGCAGATAGGGGATCGCCATCTGACGTACACAGCCATCAACGTCCGCCTTCTTGTACTGATGCGATTCTAGGGGCCTTAGAATTCTCCTTGTTCTAGGCCTTTCGAAATACGTCCTACCTCCGACGGAATGGCTACCGCCTGGAAGGGAAGCTAGCCGGCTAGCCGCGGAACATAGCGTTCTAGAGTCACTTATGAACCCAGAACAGCGAGGTTCCGAGGTCCGTAAGCTACTCCGCTTGAACTCGACATCGGTGATTTCGAACGTTACCTACGACAATTGAAGAGCAAGGGTATTTTGGCAATGGAAAAATCAGAGAGAAAGAGAGAGAGATGTAAAACTCTTTTCTCCTATTATTTCATTTGCACGAGATAAGGCAAAAAGCCAAAGCAAAAGGAAAGGGGAGAAGACAGAGCTCCCGAAGCCCACAAAAGCGTAGGGGGAGAGTGAGACTAGTAGGGCGATGGAGTGAGCCCCTTACCCAAGATGGGAGGTTCCCGTCGAGACTAAGCCCTAGCTAAGTGAGCGCAAGAGTTTAGACTCAACCATAATATGTAATTATGGGATGCTGCGGGAGTGCACGGTGTCCGGGTAGACGAACCGGCGGGACGTAGCCATTGGCCCTTCCTGTAGAGGATTGCCTTTTCGGACAGGAAATCGTACAGGCCCAGAAGCTCATAGTCGCACACCAACCAAAGACTAAACTAAGGCAGCTATTGAGGAAGAAGGAGAGGCTAATTTGTTTGGCGACGTTGGGTGCCTACCGTCGAGAAAGCGTCAGAAAGCAGGGTGGTCAGCCAAACTCCCACACTAGTTAGATAAACCTTTCTCTACAATGTAAGTCATCTGTTAAGGACGGCCATTAATCTTCATATAATATGTACCAGAGGCTAGGCAGATAGCTACCATCATCATTATATATGTCATTCCATAATAAGTGGCTGCCTTCCAAGCCAAAGGAAAGTACTATAGGAAGCGGGGGGGGGATAACAGGGGAAGGAGACTGGCCCCGGAGCTTACCAGCCCAAGCTCAGTAGGCGAAAGCTGTGGGGAGTACAGTGAGTGTCGGAATTCGCCCGTGTAGGGAACTGTCCTAGCCAATTGCAAATGTCTTTATTTCTTTCTTCGAATTCTATGTCTTAAGCATAGTGCACGAAAGAAGAGTATGGCATCTCTGCTTTATGCTGGATAGTTCAAGTAGGTAAGCCAGTCAGCAAGCCTATTCATTCCATGCAAGCAAGCTAGCCAAGGGGCCAAAGAGTAGTAGGCTTTCAAAGAATCTCCTTCCCTGCTGTCTGTCCTTTCCTTTCTTTTCCTTCTTAGGCGTAGTGGGAAGAGATGGTGCTATCGTATACTTTCTCATGCGTGCTTTTCTTTTAGGAGTTCTTTTTATCTCTAATTCCCTCTAACTATCCATTTTATAATAGAAGACAGATGGTAGCGTAGGAGATAGGGCCTGATTGAGTACTTTGCAATCACCGAACTGCTTTAGCGAACCTTCAAGCTTGAAGGTGTAAAGGCAATCTTCATAGCCTTTTTGTACCATAGAATTCGCTCTTACAGAATCCGAAATAACCATTGCAAGGAGGAATCGGCGTTTATCCCTTCCCACTGTGAGGGAAGGTTGGATTCATAGATGCACTGATAACACTGATGCCAACTATTCTTTAATATAAAAGAACTCCCCCTTTAGATGCAGAGAATGCAAGCTCCTATCGAATAGGCAAGAAGGAAGGGAAGGCACTTGCGAGAGCTTAGATCCGTATGAGGAAAAATCGGTTGTGATAGAAAGAGTTGTGAAAGAAAAAGCTGCAAGAGTAAGCGCTCCTCTTGGAATTGAAGCAGTTCCCGAATCAGCTCTTAGGACAACTAGGCTTCTTTGCGCAATTGAATCAATAGTTAACCCACGCACAAAATAGGCAGCTTGAGAAGAAGCTCTAAGCCTTGACGCTCTTAGAATTCCCCTATCCGGTGTGATTGAATCACTAACCGCTGTGAGAGTCAGCTTCTTCAATCCTTTGAAACTAAGGAAAGTAAAGTGATAGCCGAGACCCAAAGATCTCCTATTTTGATGCTTAAAGAGAGGCAAGGGGCCTAGCGAGCAGTCTAGCTAGATCCGAGCCACTCATACGCTGTCTGAGTTCCCGCTCTTGGTGCAATAAAAGCTGTTCGGGCTCTTTCACTCCTAAATTAAGGCAGTGAGCTTGCTTTGCCAAAGAATATGTCTTACGCGGTTACTCCGATTAAACCACGGGGAAGGGAAGGCGCGAAGCCTGATTGACCTAATAAATATTGCCATATTGCCCTTTCTCAAGATGAGACAGTTGGGATGGAACTTGAACGGGGTTCATTTGCAAAAGTTGGAGAATCCAACCCGCTGCTGTGGGAATAGTGCCTCACGTCGACTTTTTGCCGTTGAATCCCGAAGAAAGAATCAAAAAAATTCCTTCTTTCCTTTGAAGGAACTGTTCTAGTGTTGAAAGCCAAAGGAGAAAGAGAAAATAGAGCTAGTTGTGAACCAGGAAAGTGATAAGACAGTTCGAGGGAGTAGTGAATCGGCCATTCCCACAAGGAAGAAAGTAAAGTAAGTAAGTAGCTCACCCCCCAACTTTATAATGGGCCGGTTTCGGTCCAATCCAATAATCTAAGTAGCGAACCAGAAGAAATTCCTGTAGTTGAATAGGCCTCGTTCGATAAGTTCAATCCTTTCAATATGTTATCTTTGCTTAGTCTCCCGAAGTAGGGGATAGATACGATAGGCACGAAATGTAGAATAGCACGCCACGTTCTAAGCGCATAAACGTCTTTGTCTTTCGTGTTTAAGATGCCTTAGGACTAGTAGTGAAGCGCAAAGCGAAAAAGGAAGTGGGAAAGCGCCCGGCTGCGAAGCTGACAGCATTTTTTCAATCTACGAGTAGCAAAGGTGGTACCCCAGGGGAATGTGAAATGTGGAATGAATCAGGAAGTAGCCCTTTTCTTTTAAGATTAGCAGAGTAATGACTTTCATTAGGAAGCAGTCCCCTTGGGATTAGCAAAATAAAAGCCCTTTTTCTCGTTATAGGTATCCTTTGCTTGTGTAATGACTCGACCTTTCTCATTTATGAAGACTTGAAATCGCATGCATAAGTAGTAGGTTGGTCCATCAGAGCTTGCAGTTGGAGATGCCGCAAAGATCTGGACGAAATGAGAGGCCTTCTGCGTTGGAGCTAGGGAACCTAGGGCCAGATTGATCGGTAACTGAATCAGTTAACCAAAAGATGCTGACACGATCATTACTTGCACAAAGAAAAAAAAAGGATTTAGTACTCCGCCCTTCCAGTGCTACCTTTCTTCGATGTTCTTTTATTCTAGAAGATGGCTCGGATCCTTTTCGGTAGCTAGAAGCTTTCCCATAAAAAGAATATGTAACCCCGTATCGATAGACGGGAGTTCCCCCAACAGTGTGAAAAGAAAGGTCAACTACGTCGAACCTCCCGATCAATAAAATAATAAAGTATGAAAAACTGGATTAAGAGACGAAAATTCTTCAAAGAAAGCCATAGAAGTCATCTATTCTATTCCAGCGTGATTGCTCACGTCGGGATAATCTTGATTTTATAATACCTTTAATATACTTTAAAATATAAGCTCCCTTCTTCACTGCGTATGCTCTCTTCTCTCACTGCGAATGATGCCAAAAAGAGTTCCGCTCGCAAGCTCCGTCTCATTGGCCGTGAATCAGAAGCTACCATGTTCTAACTTGCACTTAGTCAATTGGGAAGATTAACCACAACAAATCGTAAACATCGGACCTTTAACAAGAATTTGATTTGCGTTCTTCTTCACTTTAAATCCAGATTTACTAGACCTTAAACTCTCCTTTCCTTCCTCAGGATGAGACTGGACAATCAATTCACAAAGAATCTAAAGGGAGATACTAAATAGAGAAATATCCAAGAAAGACTTTGAAGCGAGTACTTCAGCGCCTGCTGGTCGCTAATCCATTACAAAATGCTTTATGGTAATATGCTATTACCCACAAATTTCAACTACTCGGGCATTCCGAATAAAAAAAGACCCTGGAATTCAAATAAGAACAGGTTCACTTTACGGATATTTTATATTCAGCAGATGGGAAGTACTTGAGTAAGGGAAGGATTACTATAGCTTTCCCCTTATGCGGATACGCAGATATCTGGGTAAGCAGTTGATGAAATATGCTGTTTTGAGGGTTTTCACTACTAGGCAAGCGCCCCGCGAGTCTGTTATTCAAAGAGTTCACTCAACAGCTCGGTCCGGCGCTGCTACCTACAATACATCCTTATGGAGGTACAATAAGAAAGGTGCTTTGTCTGTTAAACCAAGCTTGGCTAGTCGCACTTCACTTAACCATGAGCTACCTAAACGTAGAGCAAGATGCTTCTTGTTTCACCGGGGAGGGCAATCCCTATGTTCAGTTTATAGATTCATGAGTATAACTATAGAAGTGTACAGAACAGCAGAGGTGTTACTTGAAAGTGTTTTCGTTTATAGAGCCAAAAACCTATGAAGAGGATTTGAATGAAACGGATTGGACAGCCCAGATCGGTAGAATAATAAAGCAGTTTCCGGAGACATGGTCTAATACAAGGGATTTTGCTTCATTTCTGGACGTTCGTCGAAATTTCTAAGCTTCTTCGTTCAATTATCGAGATTCCAATAGCTTTCTTTTATTTCTTTACGTGCCGGTAGATGTGCTTTCTAAAGTACTACTATACGTACAGATGCGCTTGAAGCAGTTTTTTCTTTATTCTGGTTCACTTGTTTCTGCCTGGCTGAGCCACTTTCTTTTGTGTAGTATTTTCGTAGTATAAGTTTTATACAGGTCTATTGATTCGAACCTTAGCAAAGCTTTTATCATGTAGTAGTCCACCGCGGTTGAGTAGTCAAAGTTTTGTAATTGCCATCCTCTAGGAGAGGGGAAACTTGGTATTTTGGGTTCGTAGAGAGCCGATTGAGAAGTTCAAGATCTGGCCAATCCCAGGTTGTTTGTTACGAAGGTTGCCGGACTCAGCACATAATGAAAGGGCTTTCCTCTTCCTAGAAGAAAAAGGGTCAAGTTATAACTCTCCAGTTTCAAAGATTTTAATCTTGTCGGGAGCCCCTGATTAGCGGTTGGAAGCACGACGGAATCTAAATAGACCAATGCGTGCTGTCACACCTACCTATACAAGATGGAAGAGTACGCTCGATCTATCACAGAGTAGGTAATGGGTATAGATCAATAGATCTAGTCGCTCGCCCTAGGATGGTCCAAGCCCCATAAAATAGCATACTTCAGGTGTCCCCTTATAATAAATAAGACTGAAAATGAAATGGATTTAGTTCGTAGTGATCTAATGCTGGGGTTAGGGGAGGAGAGTGTGCGACCGCGAAGTGATAGGTTGATGATTATTTTCGATCGGTAATTCGATAGTAGTCCCTTTCTTTTTGAGTGGAGAGGATTATTGCCCGAGCTGGAGCTTTTAGTAGTATGTGGGAGCGCCCTTTCTTTCTTTCACAAAATTCCGACTAAAGATTATGGTATTAGTAGAGTGCTACATCGTCGAGATGACTTCGCTTGCCAGTAGACGGTTCCCTTTATGTCAGGATGCTTGACAAAGACAAATGAATACAATGTACGAAATTCCCTTGGATCAGCCAGAGATTCTTCTTCCTTGACTTGTGATCAATTAGACAAGAGGTGCATATAGCTCCTTGTAGGTGCGGAGGAAAGATATCGGCTACAAAGAAAATTGAAGATGGCGACTCATAGTTAAGAGGATAAGTTCGGGTCTGGTGAAGTCCCTACATTAAAAGATTCGGCCTTGCGATCATGCCCCTTGAGTCACGGTACTTTGGTTTAGTCAGGATCACCCTGTAAAACTAGCTTAATAGAGGTCGAAATAAAAGAGTTTTGAGGTTCAATCTTCAAGTAAGGAGGAGTAAAGAAGAGGAATCGCGAACATACTCAATAGATATCTTTCTTCGACGAGGCGGTGCCTATTAAAGAGTTATTATTTCAGGGACGCCACCCTACCACCGATGAATGCTACCCGAGGATGAGGCCTTGCTTGCTTATTATGTGGTAATTGTCTACCTTCCTGACGAACCGGGCAGCGTAGAGAAAGGCGAGATGGTTCATTTCTATGAAATAAGAGTACATATTCGAGAATACATATTCGAGAAGAAGGGATGGTTATTTTCTGTAGAGTAGATACAGAAGGGTCCAATCTAGTATAGTCGGGCTTGGAAGCCCTACGATTGCTTATGGGCTCATCTAGCAGAAGAATGACATGATGAAGAAGCTAAAGCTCCCCTTGCTATGCTTCGGTTGCTTTCATTGATCTAGGATTGTTCCCGGGTATCATCCTCAAATAGGAAGGAGGTTAAGGGCTTTTGATCGAGGCAGTCACTAGAGCTTGTTGGCCGCGAGATGCACTTCAAAAGCACTAAAATCCGCAGGTAAGAGATGAAGCTTCATTTTCAATATTAGAAGCAAAAGTCTTATAGTTTACTACTAATATAATCTATTTCTTGTACAGCAGCTATAATCGTTATAGTTTTGAATAAGGCGACTGCTCCGGGACATAAAAAGAAAACGCTAGTGAAGACAATAAGGGGATGCTATCCACTACAAAAGGAAATCCGAATCGGAACAGGATCGAGATCACAGCAAATAAAAGGTTATTCACGACCCGTATCTCGACAGCAAAAGTGTCAAAGTCCGTTGTTATGAAGTGCGTTCCAAAGCGAGTGCTCGGATCCTGGTCGTGCCGTTGGATAAACGACTTTGGGTTAGTCTTTCTCTTGAATTACCCCCACGCTCCACGTTATGCTTCGGAGATAGGCCCCACATCTGAATTAGACCTATACTACTTTCTGGACTTTCTGGGAGGACTTGATCGAAGAAAAGGGACAAATGGGTATGGCATACGACACTTTATCAAGTGGATCAGCGACCTTCATCAATCTACTAGCCGAAATCAATATACTAGTTGGCAGCATGCTTTCATGTAAGTATTGGGAATAGAGTATCCTTAGCATTTAGCATATACGGAATGGAAAGCTTTTTTAGTCTAACCTTCGCCCGAAGCCTTTCTTGTTCTTGACTTTCAACTTCAAATTTGAATTCCCTTGCGCTTTAGTTTATGTCAAGTACGCCCCTTTCTACTATGAATTAATTCCTTATGGACTCACTTCTTCATCTACTAGATAGGGAGCAGAGGCTGGGAGATAGCCGTACACTTTGAAGTGTTAATCTTTTCTGTTTCTGTGACGTATGTCCAATCCAAACAACTGTTCCTAGCCGATGGAAAGGGTGAATGAATTCCTTTATTACAAAGAGGTTATCACGCTCCTCCGTTAGGTAGTGAAATTTGAATGGCTTTGCCCGCCTTGCGTGGTGTGTAATCCTAGGGCGCCATCATTACATATATGAAAAGGCACCGGACCATCTGCCATATGAAAGCCAAAACGGGATCTATCAAAACGGATCCCTTCATTCCTTGGTCGATTATTTGGAATACGAGGCTAGATTTCTTTGCTTTCATTTTCTGTTCCGTTGCGCGCCGTGCCCGAAGTAGTCAAGACTGAGAAATGAGATATTTGAAGAAAGGAAAGGGGGAGCTTTACGCAGAAATGAATAGGCATCTGTACAATAGAAAAGGGGAAATATAGGTTGAATGCACATTTTAATATATCTTAGCATAACCGTAGGAGACAAAAGAAGCAACAAAGGTGACTCTCAACTCCATAACTGATAGACGACTGACTTTGATTTCATCATCTATATACTTTGAATTACTCATCTATATTTGATTTATATATGTTTTGTGATATGGATCGAATCCCTTACTATAGTGAAAAGGCATGACTTTCTGATTGAAGAAGACCTGAAGCTAGCTCGAATCGACACAATTCAATGGTTTATAGCCTCTTTCTCTAAATATTTTTTTTTGTTCAGTGTACCTGGTACAAAGACTACTTTAAAGGCCAATAAGCAGAAATAACCATTCCAATCAGAGCAGATTACTTAGATTCAGTCCGCGTGGTTCGGGTGGTTCACTTCGCTCGGGAAAGTCCCTTATATCCCGTCTGGGGAACCTGGAGCAATACATAAATAAAGCAGGTACTTGGAAGGTGATCCATGAGCCTAAGTAATAGGCTCAAGTGGGAAAGATTTAATAAAAAGACCACAGGGAACTCAAAGGATGGAACCCCCACAACTAAATAAGCCCGCCGGTCACTCCAGAGAGGAATTTAGGTGCTTGGCTCTTCAGTCTATCTATGGTTGCTAAAGCCACCTTGATGAAATCATGCCTAAAACTGGCTTTGATGACCAACGACATGCCTCCAACTGGCCTTCAAACATCTTTTTATGGCCAGAAAATCAACATTCAAGATCTGCCTGACTTTCTCGACTTTTGCTTGATCGACGGACTTATCCGGGGCATGGACTGACGAACCGCTCTTTTCACTTTTCCAATAATCACACAGCGGAACTCTTCTTTCATGAATATCATACCACGTTTTCTTGGGTGGAACACGCTTAAACTATGTGCATTTCTTTCGGGATAGGAGTACATATCTTGAATGCAAAATAGCTTTTTGCGCCTAAATCTTATCCAAAAAAGAAAAGTGGTTCGTCTTCCCTAGTAGTCTCTGGCGGATGAGTAATCAAAGCTAGGAGCCCCTTTTCTTTCATCGGAACTGGTAGTTGGGTCTGGCTTTTCTCAATATGCGAAATCGAAGGAAGGGGCGATCCCGGCGGATGAGCCTGAGTTTGAAGCTTTCGAAAAGACAATGTCCTATGGTATCGGCCAGGAGGCTCGTGAGTTGATTCACGACTCGGTGAATAAGCAAAATAGAATAAGTAGCTTCGTGGGGTGATTCAGAGTTTTGGAGGAATTTAAAGAATTTAGTGACCCTTGGGTCAAATCTATTGGGTAAAAAGCTTTTAAGCAAGTAAGCGAGGAAACAAAGTAGACTGATGATGTTCACCCGCGGGTTAACAATCAAGATTCCTAGGCGTATCGTCCAGTTATCCAATTCAACAGGTTCAGAACACCAAAAATAGCTAAAGCTGAGTGGCGAACGGCCGGATATCTAATCTCTGGGAGGAACCACCATATCTTTCCGCCGGATCTACTCAATTTGAGTAAGACCTCTTCCTATTTTAGTAACAAGAGAAGGTCTTCCGCGCATGATCGAATGGACTTTGAACCTAATGCGTGTCTCAACTTCTAATTGAGTGCTTGCTTCGTTGGAGGTTTCGCTCCCTCTGCTTTGAGAAAGCAAAAACGAACTCGGCTTTTTAGATACCCCTTTTTTGAAGTGGAGGAAAGACCGAAATCCTGTTCTTATTCCCAGAAATGGGTAACTCACGAACTAAAGAATCTCTATATTCAATATAAAAACACTTTCTCATCTTTGTAGATCCCAGAGGAATAAATGGAGGATTCCAAAACTTGATTAGGAGACATAGATTCAAGCTTTGAGCGAGCGGTGCTTTCATTATGCGGTTCCTCTTTTAGTTAGCGATTGTTCATCAAAAGAGAATGCTTTCTTAGGTAGAGGCTCCAGTTTGTACTGAGATGTAAAACAGTGGAGCGCAGTGCTTTCTATGCTTAATCGACGCCACACTCCCGAAATGGGATTTCGTCTGACTCGTAGGATCATCTGGATGAAATGAAAGGGGGGTTCCCGCTTGTGTATTGAAAGTAATATGTTCTCTCGTCCTCGGTTGCAGGCTGGGTTTTTCACTCTTCGTTAGTGCCTTAATCTATTCTGTTTCGTTAGCTAGACTTTCCCCTATCTGGCACCCAGGCATACGGGACTAGATCGCTCGGGAAAGCCTTTTCTCTAGCAATAGCTACCCTGCCATTAGACTTTCGAGTGATCGTACCATAGTTTATAGAGAAATGTTTTTTATTCATGGAAGAACTGGGCTTATCTATGCGCCCTTTAGCTTAGCAGGAGTGCTTCTTTGTTGTGCCATAGCGTAACGAAAAGGAAGCCTTTTTCCTTTCATCATCACTTTATGCTCGCTTTCTTAGGAAAGCTGAACCAATCATGTGACTGACTCGACATAATTGTTGAGCTATCATAGGGAAGACGGCGAGCTACAAAGAAAGAACAACTTCACTTCAATTATTGTTGGAGAGCTTGGATAGTACCCAATTCATCATAGAAAAGCATCTGTTGGATACGTCCCCTCTTCTATTCTATGTAGAGAGAATAAAATAAGTAATAACGAGCCCTCTTTATCTTCTTTCTTTAGTGTCTTCGTCTCGCTTCGACAGCTCATGGGGCTCTGACTGTAGGTTCGATACATATGATCAAGTTTTAGCAGGAGGAATAGAGAAGACTCACTCTTTCCCGCTGGGATTCTGGAGACAAGACTAGCGATTTCATTTCCAGGAAAAATCATTTATAGTAACTATGTCAGTATTGAATCCTTCTATGAAAGGCTCTCCCACACCTATCCGGTGGGTCTTCATGCAATCGGCTTAACCGCGTTTAGTCGACCCATTTACCTTCTTTTAGTTGGCATTTCTCCTTGGATGGATTGAATCCTGACTGCTACTATTTGTCTTTGTCTTGGCGGGTGCTACCGGACCTGGTTATTTAACTCCGTGCTATTAAAAACAGAAACACTTGGTACAAATATAAGTGCTGCTTAACAATTACGGGTCATATCATGCGAAAGAATCAGCATTTGATCCAAGATGAGCTGGTAGTCCCTTCTTCTATTCAAGGATGATAGCGGCCCGGCAGAGAAAGCAATTCCAATGTTCGTACACGCGCTAGTTTACTTAGTCGGAGGGGTTGCCGAGTGAACAGAGGTATAGGAGGGTGCCGAAGGCAGGTGAATCCGCCGATTGGTAGGTTGAGGTAGGTCTAGGCGGGGCTTGTCTCAAGGTGCATTGGTCTCATCTCGAATCGACGGTGCGATAGCTCAGCCTATAATTGAATCAGCAGTTGTAACACTGTAGTGTAGTAGGGAATTTCGGACTTTAGATTTGAGCTCTAGCTTCAATACGCCCCCACCCAGTTTCTTGCGGAAGAGCGTCCAGGTTTAGAGACCCAGCCAACCTATAGATATAGAAAAGGTTTATTGAAACTAATCGAATTTATATAGAGCCTTCCTCCTTTCTCGAAGAAGCCCCTACTACCTCCTGAGCTAGACCTAGACATTGGAAAATTCCAGTAAAAGAGAAGAATCCGTGCTCCCTCACTCATGACTCTCAACTCCATCACTCAGTTTTGTGTGCTCTGGTCTATAGCTTGTCGTGCTTTGGTTGCGTATGGCGGGCTGTGGTTGGCGAAATTGACCGATGATGGAGCGGCAGGATAGAACCAATGAAGACCTTATTTGATGGTGGACTAGAGGCGCAGAAGCGGTTTCGTTGACCTGAGCCTGTCGTTCATGATCACCTGTATGAATAGCATAATAGGTGCACAAGAGGCACAGTCTTAGTAGGGACTACCATTCTCCTTCGTTCATACTAGGGATCGTCTTTCTCCTTTGTTTAGCTGAAGCCTATCATGCCTTTCCCCTTCGTCCAGGTTTTTTTTAACCAGGGAGGTCGAGTTGAAGAATCTGTTTACAAACCGAAGCCCAAGCCTTATGGAATGAAACCTGGATTTCGCTTTCTTGCCATTCGCTGAAGGCTTGCTTAATCCGATCTTTCGCAGTGTATGTTGATGCATTTTTGTTAAAAAGCCCAACATGCCAATTGTACCCTTCCGCCACTCCTTCCCTGGCCACAAGAAGGGCTTGACAATCGAATAGCATTCTCAATCTTTCTTGCACCACTTCTCGAGTGACAGCGGGCTCTTTTGAGATCCGCTCGATTCAACGTGATCAAAAGGTTGTACGGGTCGGTTTAGTTTTCCTTTTGTTCTGGAAACTGCTCATTACCGGCCGCCTTACAATAAGAAACCCTACCTGAAGTTTGATTCAAATTACCTAGTACTGCCGTCAGATTCAAAATACTCACTTTTCCTGACGCCAAATACGGAGAGGGTACATGTTACAAATAGTAGGACGGATGCGGAACAACTTATCTACTTATGAATCTGACTCCAAACCCAAGTGCTCGTTTTCTTTCATCCTGCTGGCTTGGATTACTACTAAGGGCGACTCGGGCTTCATGAAAAGGTCCAATACCCCTGTTATCATCTTGGTCGACAAGATTCCGTCGTGCTTCCAGTCGATTGAAGCTGAAAAGACTCCCCTCACTAGAAGACATCCCCCTCGGCCCTAGATTCCGTTTCTGAGGAAGGGAATAGGGATACGGATTTGGATGCCTCAGTGGATTCAGATCCTTGATTACGCAGATTCGTATGCCTATTTTGTTGATTACGATGCAGAGGGATTGACGCACTTCTTCTATTCAAGATTCTTTATCTTTATCTGGAACTGGTTCACAAATCATTTCCTTTTATGCGGTTCGGGAGGGCTCGGTTCCCTGGGATTGGCTATTCCTGGAAAAAGTTAAGTCAATCAGAAACCTCGGAGTTGCAAGCAGTATAAGAAGGGATTGCTGGTTCGGGCGTGATGGCTCTCGGCTTTCGTGACATTTCTTTATGGCACTGGTACTTGTATCCAGCACTTATTCTCCTTATCCCGCAGCACCTTCTGTTGTGTAACTTTTCTTTATGGTATCATGGATTTTTTTTTATAGTAGTGATTGATTGACTGAGCCAAGACTGTATCTCTTAGTCGATTTCCCGAGAGCGAGGGCCCCCGAACACTTGCGTGACTCGTATATCTAGTATTTCTTTTTTTCTTTTCGTTAAGCTAGGCAACAGGTAACATTCCTTTACCAAAACGGGTGATTGACGGCTGGAGAATTCTATTGAGTTATAGATCTTAAGGGGCTAGAGGACTCCTTTTAAACCGGGTTCTTTCACTCGGTTTCAGAGTTCGGAATCGTAGAAGGAGGAGAAGAAGTCTACCCTTGCCTTGTGATGTCAGGGGGAAAAAAAAGAGAGTCTCCTGTTGAGGTTCACATCGGTACAAAAGAACTGAATACATTGCCAATACCGCTTGAAAGGGGCGAAGCGGACAGCATAGAATCGTCTGCTTACATCAAATCGTCTGTTTGATTTGATGCCGAGGGTGGTCGTAGATCAGAAGATTTTTCTTTAACTCGGGAAGCAGCACAAGCGAACTTCAAATAGCGTATATAAGAGAAAGAGTGGCTCGTGCATCATCTTTCTCGATGCTTTGAATAGCGTAGTAAAGATAGTATAGAAAGAGAAAGAGATTCGATTCGTCTTGTAAGAGCAGGTTGAAGCTACTTATTTATATATAGTAGCTAAGCGCTAAATCATTTGATAAAGCCGATCTAATATGTATGTCAATAGTTCCTAAATCAATTGGAAAGTAGCCCAAGGCTCGTAGAGTCGTAGATTGTCGGGTTTGGCTAGCCTCAGTATAAACTAGAGTTGTTAGTTTGGTTAGGAAAACCTATGCCCTAGAAGTTGGATTTGGAACTACTATACTACAAGCTCTGCTCCTGACCTACCAAGCGCTAAGCGTACCTACATTAATATACATAGCTCCAGATGGTTTCTAGTGCTTTTGCAACTTAATTAGAAAGGCATTTCGCAGTTGGTTTAAAGACGGAAAGGAAGAAAAAGGCTCAATGCGCGCCGCTTCAACGGAATCCTTACCCGACCAACTGTTCATTCTGTCTTTACCTCAGGGAGTTTCGAGCTCTGTCCCTATCTGAAGCACAGGTAGCTTGCTTACTTCCATCGGTTGATACTTAAAAAGATAAATAGGTTCCTAGACCGCCGAAGCGAGACGAAGCATCGGTCCTAGATAAGATGCAGTAGAGAACAGCACTGCAAAGAAGCGCGCAAGCCTTTTATTGATTCGCCGGCATAGCTTTTTAACGATTCGAGATTCCACCGGGGATGATAACACAACAGATTGATTTCGCGACGGATAAGGGAATGGTTTCTCTGAGGGCTTCGTGCGCCATGCCCGTCCGAACTGATCGGTGATGGTAACAAGACCCCCAGGAGCGATGGTAATGGTCCATGGTTCCGTAAATTCCACTCGATCCTTCCCAAGATGATCAATAATGAGGGTTTCGACCCCGAATAGATACATCTACGCCCAGCCTCGGGAAAGCCCTTCTTAGGCCTTATTCAACGCTTGAATGCGCAAGACCGAAAAGCAAGGCGGGGCAGATAACCTTCTAACTGAGGCCCGGAGATATTAGATTTATCGGATTTCGAGCCAGCTCCCAATCATGCCTTCCCAGATAAAGATTCATTCCGTGTTGTTCTGGTCCGGAAGAAGAAGCTTGGATCAGCAGAACGGGCATCTGTCCGCCGGATCGATAGCAGTGTGAGGGTGGTCGTAGATCAGAGCTCAGAAGATGATCGCCCGGAAAGTGTCTTTCGTCGAATTCACCTCTCCCACGCCCAATCTTTACATTAGTGGACGGACACCGCCGCAGGAACGAATCTTTCAATTGACAAGATAAAGAAACCGATTGAAGCAAGCATTTGTAGTACCCCTTCCTTCGTTGTGGATCCCCCTCCCTTTCTTATTTAGAATATCTCTTTGGCTACCAACTCAAAGAGTAAAGCGGTGGTAAGATATGGAGGTTTTTATCCCTCTTAGAGCTTTGAACTGACCTCATTTAGGGTTTTTTCTTATATATAGCTGGTGCGCTTGTTTGCGTCCAATCCGGAGGTGATGACCGCCGGAAGGAAGGAGCTAGAAGCGAAAAAAAGTATACACTGGAGGTTTGGAACCCAGAGAAAAATCCGATATAACATCTGGATCTTGAAAAGCTCCGGATATTCAGTTGTTCAATCTGCGGGTGCTTTGAAAAGCTTTATTCCCGTGTAGACATGATTTGACGAAAGGATCGATATTCGGAATAAACAGAATCCACAGAGTCGACTGATGCATCTATACTATTGAGTTGAGAGAAAGAGAAGATGGGACTAGTTTGCTACTCCCGCGGGCCCTACTTACGTAAAGCTTATCTCCTCCAGGAGGCAAGGGATTGCTGCTTCCACAGCTGTCTCCACTCGGTCAAATGCGTCCTGCCTTGAACGAAGATGAACAGAGACTCCTTGGGACGTCAAGTTCGGATCTTGGCCTTTCCTATCTGCCAACAAACTCCTTGCGCGGGTGGAAACCACTCGTTGTGCGGCTCTAGGCATCCTGAGCTGACAGCACTTCGAAAGGCCTCGCTTAATTAATAGGCTGATCATCAAAGCGTACTTACTTATGTTAAGGTTCTTGTTATTAGTTGGATAGGTATGGCTTATTATGAGAGGATAACTTTATGCATTTGTCATAAGTAGCACGCGCCCTATACAAAGATTAGGTACGCCAGACAGACATCGTCAGCCTAGCCCTGATGCATTGGTTTTATCAAGCTGTCTCATTCATTCATTCAGCAGCCTTGACCTCATTCGTGGCTTGATTCTCGCTGTTTTTGGACAGGAAGGGAAAGTCCCAGCTGACATCCTGAGCTCTACAACTACCAGTGTGGCCTTTTCAGGTTCTGGATACTCGCATTCTGTTGAGCGAGATTGTGATTGTCTTCCCTCATCTAACTCCTTAGAGTCGAATGGTCTCGAAATAGGCTTCAAGAAGAAGCGAAATTAGAAAGGTATATATAAATATATCTTACTGGTAAGCTCCGTCATTGGCTTTCACTGGGCCTTTCCTTTGTTATATGCCAACTGATGTCGCATTGCCAACAACCCTTGCTTTGCCCCCTTTTTTTCGTAAGGCTTATGACCTTTGTGACTTTCATCGGTACATATAGTCTATTGGGCTATGCATTCTGTAGAGTATTGGCGTTGTGCGACACTAGTCCTGTCGTCCGCCTAATTAGTGGGGAGACATTGATGTACGCGGTCAGCGGGGTAAAAGATCACCAGAGATACCTTCAAAAGTAAGTGACCAACCGGGAAGTCGCTGCCGTTTCTAGCTTTGCGGCTAACGAATGTGGGAATGAGTTCGCCCCTATGGGGGAGACTCCCATCCATCGGGTCTCCAAGCAATGATCACTCAACTTTATCAACTCTACCCGGCATTCGATCATTACTCCCGATCATTTGGAACAGAGCTTTTTTCTTCCTTTCGTGTTATCTGGCTAGCTGTCCCTCACTCTGGCGCTTGGTCTATTAGTTGACCTTTTCAGCCGCTGACTTGCCCTCCTATAGCTTACGCTCATACGTTGTTCCGTGTTATACTGCGCTTAGTTACCGTTAGTCCTCGGAAATTCTCGCTTTCTCGGGGCTCTTGCTACTTGCCTTCTAGTGTACCTCCGAAGCCATACTGGGTCTAGCTGACGACCTTCTATCTAAAGCGTGTCTGTCGTCGTGGCCTTCGGATGGTATCTTTGCTGGCTAGTCTGATCTCATGTCTACCCAGTGCCTAAGCCTATTCCCCAGGTCACCGACATTGCATGTGGAATCTCCGCTTCAAAAAGAGGAGTCCCGCCTTAAACTAAGAAGTGTTGACACTCGGGTGGACCCTGAGATCGAGTTTTTTTTCTTTTTATTTTTTTTTGTTGACTTCTGACTTCTAACCTCCTAACCCGATTGGAAGCGAGCCGGCGGTCGGCTCTATGTATCGTGAGCAGATGGAACTTTGATGGTTTCGCTTTAAAGATTGGGTAAATACTGTAGTTATGAGAAGGGTTAAGCCCCGGAAGTTGAGAATGAGATTGCGTTTACACAGGGACTGTGATCGAATCCTCATACAATAGTCGTTTAACTTACTAACCTTAATCAAGCGGCATAGCATCCGAGCATTCATTAGATTACCTATCTTTTATGCCACCTGGACTGCCTCCCTCAGTTGTTGGTATACTAACAGTTCTCCCAGCAGTTAGCTTGCCATACTTACTGTTGCCGCCCGTTGGCTTGCGATTATACTTTCCGGGATAACAGGCGCTTAGTTACCTAGAAGTATTAGTCTGCTTTATCGAGCTCTGAAACCTGCCTTAGTGTATTCCTTCGCCGCCCCTCTTCGAGCCTCTTTAGCAAGCCCCTCTTCGAGCCTCTTTAGCAAGCCCCTCTTCGAGCCTCTTTAGCAAGCCCCTCTTCGAGCCTCTTTAGCAAGCCCCTCTTCGAGCCTCTTTAGCAAGCCCCTCTTCGAGCCTCTTTAGCAAGCCCCTCTTCGAAAGATTCTTTCGGCTTTCTCTCTTTGGCCCGGTATTGCTTGTTGGCCTGTGAAGGAAGCCCCGGTTGGCTAGTCTGACTATTCATTGCCGTCCGTTGGCCCGCTTATGTACTTTAAGCGAAATCTCGTATTTAGTCAACGTCACTACGTCGTTGTTGTTCCCGTCCGCTTTCCTGAGTCTGGTCTTCAAAGTCTTGTGTTCATTCTCAGCCCTTCAGTCAGGAATTAGCGTTCGACCTTCTCTCCCCTCTTATAGGTATGGCGCATACAAACGATCCCATCTTTACCTTCTCTTGGGAGTGACTACCCCGACTGACTCATAGCTACCGGTGCTAAAAGAAGGCCTCCCCGGTATCATGCGACAGACAAAGGGATCCGCTACTCCTTTATCACTTGCTTAGCCGGAAAGCGGAGACCCCCGCGGCTAGATTCGACATAAACTTCTTATCGGGCCGAACAATGAAAAAAGGTTCGTTCCACCTATATGCAAAATGAATAAAACCTATTTTCACGCAATGATGTTTTTTTAAAAAGTTTCATCCACCACTGGGCGAAAGTCATCAACCCTGTTTTCTTTCCTAGACGACATGACAAAATGAAAACTTTCAAGCCTGATCAAAATGGATCAATTTCTCTTGCTCGTTACGAGTGGAAAAGTTGTTTCATCTAAAAAACCGGGGGAAACGTCAACATGATGAAAAAGATCACTGGTTTATTAAAGGCATTGCGGTTAGTAAGTTTCGTAGTAGGGCGAACGTGAGGATTTGGATTTATCCAATGCGATTGTTCATAAGAAGCATACAACTTGAGATTCTGAGAAAGGAGATTTCCCTCTCCACAAAGTAGAAACCCCGACTGATATTTATTTTTACGAATCTAGTTAAATCGTATGAAAGACAGCTTCTCCCCTTTCTTATTCTATTTTGTTTAGGTAGTTGAATGGAAGTAGGTTCTTCCGGGGCGGGAAGTAGCGTATATGTTCATCAGCAGGAGTTGGCTTTCAGTCCATTCCCTACCTATACTATAGGGCGAGAAGCTAAAACTACTTGAAAAGAAAAGCTTATTCTATATAAAGGTATGAGATCTACCTGTTCCTTTCACTGCTGACGCATCATTCAGCCATAACGAGATCGAAAGCGCGGTGAGACAATCTATCTATAGTAAAGAGCGGATGGCCCACTCAATCAAATCAATAAACAAAGGAAAACATTCTATTCCATACCTATATAACGGCGAAGAGAGGAGGTATTACGTCTAGTAAACAAGGGGGGGGGGAAAGAAAAAAGTCTGGTTCATACATAACATATCGAATCATAAACAAAGGGAAAGATCGCAACTATCCGCATCTACAGCTCGAGATCCGTCCTATTGGATCGGTTACCGGTTCACTTAATCACTTAAATAGATATAGCAGTAAATTCCATTCCGACTGGTAAGCCCGAGGGGGGATTGTCTCAAAAAGAAGTTAAAGCGGGTAGAAGCTCTACCTAATCAAAAGAACAAAAAGGGCAGTGGTCGAGATATGCTTCCCCGTATCCAAGAGGGGTGGGCTGCCCGATCTCCCTATTCAAGAGAGGTGGGCGAACTGCCTATATAGCTGTCATTGGTTCCCCACTCCAAGGAAGGAGCCTTGAAAGGTTGAGAGTCAACCCGAAGGCAAATACAGACACAGATCTCTCAATAGATCAAGGGATTGGTTTTTTCAAAAACTTAATAACCGATGCTTTCCGTACAATGTTTCTTCCAGTTAGGGCTTAGCGTCCATTCCGACTTTCAGGAGTTGAAGAAGGGATTGCGGATGAATGAATTTTACTCTTTTATATGTTATAAATCACGTGTTTGCCATTTTCCCACACTTGACATAAATAGACCAAGGCGCTTCATCTTTTCTACTTGATTATCTTTTGGGTTAATATCGCAATAATGGGACTTGTTGTTACTGCCTTCAAGAGACAGACTTAAACCCCCCTTTACCATTTCAAAGAGGGTGGATGCCGATGCCAAGAGAGAGATTCCGTAGGGGAGAGATTCGATTACAATTTCTTTTTTTTTTTTTACTAGCATTTTTTTCCGTTCGCCCTACTACGAAAGTTACTAACCGCAATTTATTACTTGGCAGCTTCTATGAGTTGCAGAAAAAGACGCCTGCATTTGACTCTTCAGCCAAAGTTGGATTAACCTGTGATAGATAGATTCGGCTGCAAATTCAGCTGCCTAAAATGACTTGTTGGCTTTCTACCGGTGAAGGCCTATACCCCAGTAGCTTAGTGGCAGGGATCAGAGCTTGTCGCCCTCTCTCTTAGAGTCGCGCACGTAAACCACCTACTCCTGTGGTCGAGCAGGTAAATACCATGCCAAGGTTTCTCGATCTGCTGTCGAATAGAAGGCAAGGCGAATCTCCCCCAAACCTTGAAGCGAACCAACATGGGCAGTTCGATAGGAGATACGGCCCAAATCTTTGGAGCTCTTTAGGAACCTAAGCCATAATCATAATCCCAAAATTCTACTTTTAAACAAATTTTGTCATCTTTAACAAGAGAAGAAAGTCAAGGGGTTGCAGCGCCAGGATGCTCTTAACAAACTTGACGTTACGGCCTTTACTTGCCTTACTTTACTGGCTTTACTGGTCTTGGCCGCTGCTTGTTCCGATCACAACATCAAGAGGACAGACTTGAACGCGTCAACTACGGGATCATATGACTTTATCGGGAGCAAGAACTAGACTTCGACGGGTGACACCAATAGCTGCTGGCCTGATACACCTACTAATCTGATAGAGCCCTCAAACTTTACCTTTCTACGGAATTACTCTTTCTCACTGACACTTGGGAGTGAAGTTGAATCACTAACTTCATGTGCCAATTCATGCCCATTTTATGGTGTTTCCTCTACTTAGTCTCCTACTGTTGTCGTCTAGGAAGGGCGGCTAAAAACACGGGAAAACGACCCTTTCTTCTGGCATCTCAAGTAAAGTAGACTGATCCCGATGCAACAGGGTTAGCTAAGGTTCAAGTTTCATATCGATGCCAACGGCATGTTATGTTTAACGACACCTCGAGATATAATATGACCTTGAGGCACCCCAGAAAATGACTTTCTCTAAGCAGAACTTTTGAGGGTTTCCCCGAGAAGCCAAGAATCCATACGTTTCTGAGTCAACCTGACCGCCCATGCCAACCAAGAATGGAGGGGATGGCTGTTCCTCCGGTAAAAGATATAGTTTTAGCCTCTTTCACCAGAACAGAAGAAGGAGATCTCGACTATCCTTATCTAGTCAACGTTGGGATCTTGCCGTTTCTTCTTTCTTGCGAGCTACTTGTTATTCATTTGGCAGACCGTGGTGGGGAACCCAGGGAAGAGTCCACTTGCTTGAACATCAAAAAGAGGCATTTATTTGGAGCAGAAAGCCAGGAAGGTAAAGGCCGTCCATCGGAAGCTAAGATGGTTCGGCCAAAAGAACATGTGTTAGAACATCTCGAAACGGAACCCAGAGTCTTTATCTACATCTCCGCGGGCCTCAGAAACATGAGACTTTATGCGAATCCTACCGGGTTTTGCACCTTTATCATAGTGTTTTTGAGGACGTCTTAGTAAGCAAGGTTGGATCAACTCAACGACACCTTCCGACAGATTCTTATTAGTGAAGATGACAAAAGAATGACTTTTTACACTGGAGCGGATAAGAAGATTTCATCGAGGTTGGATTGAGGGGAATGTCTAATGTCATATGAAACAAGTCACTCCAGAACAACAGAATGGAATAATCGGATTAATCGGAACTTTGTTCCTCGGAGCTGCTCCGCTGCGAATCACACCTCGAAACTAACTAGATTCTTATCTCGGATTCATCGACAGGAAAACACAAGAGCTCAGTGCCTTTCCTCCCAGAAATCTCCATTTTAATGGTTCCTCAACCTTTTCAGTGATTTCCATAGGTTCGGTAAAGGAGGGGGGGTACCCCTTTCCGATCGACTGTTCAATCACTTTGGGGTTTAAGGTTTATGTCGATATCTAATGTGGCATGATGTCTTTCGTCGTCGAGTTCAGTCCGTTGGGTCGGTTGAGTTGCAAGGTTCGCTCCCTCGGTCAGTGGTAGGTCGGGAAGCTTTTCTTTATCAGCCGTAGTTCAGGTGCGTCATAGATTTAAATGAGGATGTCCTTTGCCGCTTCTACTTCGATCTGCCGCGTGAGCAGTTATTCCTATTAATAGTTCTGCTACTAAGATAGTTCCTTCAAAGCCCCTACCTCTGTCCGCTCGGCGGGCTGCGTAAAGAAGGAGGATGGCGGAAGGAGGCCGTGTCTCTTTGTAATGTCACTTGAACAACCATGGAGGCGGCGTAAAGCTTTTTTAATTATCATTACGGCCCGGTTAAGCTACTAAAGGACATTTTGAGTGCCCGTTGACTGCTTCCGCCGAAGCTGTCCGCTAACTCATTTGGTCGATAACTCCCGCTAGGCAAGGGTCATTCGAGTTAGGTTAGTCCCTTTTCGTTTTAAAGCGTGGAGTGCCTTAGGGGATCAAGAAGCACCGTAGCTGTTATTGCTGAGTTAGATCTACAGTGTCTTAGAGAAGAAGAAAGAAAGAAAGAAAGAAAGCAAGGAAAGGACCGTTTCCCCCCGAGGGGGGAGATCTAACTCTAAAAGTCTTACTTGAGTCGTATTTTTGCCCCTTATGAAGTATCGTTCGACTCCTGTAGAGGGAGTCTCACTCTCTTTCAGCATTCCTTCATGGATGTTTAAGTTTACCTGTTGCTTAAGGAATCCCGTACAAACAAGATAATGAAACCAAACCCCTTTATACCGTTCGACTCCTTTCCTAGTCCTAGCGCTGGATAAATCAACTTACAATCGTGCTTGTTCCTTTACAGTAGACCGCGTCGCCCCTTTTAATTACATCTATGTCAATCGAAACCTTCAAAGGAAGCGGAGGAGCAACAGCCATAGTGAGCGACTGACCGCAAGAGAGACAAGAGTCAGAGTTAGATATGTAGTCGCTTGGTTGCTCCTGATGGTCTCATTCAAGGGAGTGCTATGGGAGATTATTCACTGCTTTTTGCTTGTAGTCTTCAGGCAGGTCAGGAAGGCAAGCAGAACCGACAAGCACGGAGCCCAAGGCAAGACAGAAGCGTTACTAACCAACTGGAGTGGAGCTACTAGTCGTCTTGTCTTCAAGCAGAAGGCCAGGCAACTAGATAACTAGAGCTAGAAAGAGGAAGCCAAAGGCGAAAGGCTGCTCAAGCAAGGCAAGCGCAAGCACCCCTCCCTAACGCTGGGCAAGATCAATAAATAAGAAGCTTCGGCTTAGGGCGACCAGCTCGATTCGCTCAAAATTCCCTTGGGAAAGGTGACCCGTATCTTCAGGTCGCTCCAGGCTCTACCGGAACCGAGCGTACCTTGGGACACGCGCTACAAAAGGCTTAGGAAGCGGGCCTGTCTGATGAAGGGACTTCGTAAACTATCTAACTTTGAAGCTATTACACCCAAAAGGGTGAAACCACAGAAGCAGGTAACCCTGACTTCAAGACACATGGTGAAGAGCACCGGTCAAGCTCACACACAAGAGGGAAGGAACGAAAGATTGATTGATCTGCTGCTAGTGCTTGTTGTTAAAGTTAAAGCAGCTTTCTGTTTTCTCTTAATGTTACAAGGTTGATCTAAAAATCGTAAGTATAGTTACGGTTGTTTCCCCTATGAGTTGAGCTAGAAGCAGTTAACAAGATTCTCAAGTTACTGTTTTTAATTCACTCCAGATGGGGTAAATGTTCAGTGGCTATCTTCTCGACTGTCTGCTTTACGGAACGAACTCAAGTGTGATTGAAGTAGCGAGGTTCTGAAAGAAAGGGGCTCCTCCCCACAAAAGCTCTGCTGAGCTGGGCACAGAAAGACTTTCTGTCTACTCTAAACTTCAAGATCATGAGAGGGAGTGAAACTTGCTCGACCATAGGGAGAGGGAGTGAAACTTGCTCGACCATAGGGAGAGGGAGTGAAACTTGCTCGACCATAGGGAGAGGGAGTGAAACTTGCTCGACCATAGGGAGAGGGAGTGAAACTTGCTCGACCATAGGGAGAGGGAGTGAAACTTGCTCGACCATAGGGAGAGGGAGTGAAACTTGCTCGACCATAGGGAGAGGGAGTGAAACTTGCTCGACCATAGGGAGAGGGAGTTCCGTTCTCATTCATTCGACTAGACTGAGCGAGAGATTGAGTGTGAACAGCTTCCTATCAGACTACTAGTTCAGTCTATAATCCTCGTTACTAGGCTCGGGCCCAGGTTCTCTGAGTAGACGGGTAGGGGCTTTTAAATGCCTTGTAGTAGGTAGGGTGCCCCAAACCAGCTTAGGTTTGGTAATCTGCTTGCGCTTGCTTTAGAGCGGGAGTTGTCGCCTTCTTCTAAGTCAGAAAGGTCATTCAATGTTCATAGAATAAAAAGGCGGATCCTGTTCTGATCGCCCTTTCTGATCTTATTTGTATTCTGATTGAGGGTTTCATCTCTAGGAAAATTCCTCGCACATAATTAAGGGAGCCATTGAAAGGTGACTAAAACACCAGAAACGGGGACTACCCGAGCTAATGATAGAGGCAAGAACACTTTCCGGCCAAGTCCCATTAATAGATCATAACGATATCGTGGAAATGCTGCACGGACCCATATATAAAGGGCGCGGTGAAAAAAGAAAATCCTATGGATTACTCGGGGTGGTTAAGTTTCCACTCGTTTAGGAATCTTTCCCGCACCTTTTTCAACGGGGAAATTCTCCAGGGCTTATCGCAAAAGACTAAGTTGTTTCTCATTGCCTGAAGTTCTTCTAGGTAGAACTCATTATCTCGGAAATGAGAAATGAAAATAGTTTTCCTAACGGACTCGGATTGTATCCAATTTTCCTTTGGAAACCGAGCCTTAAAGAGTTCTATTATTTGGACCTTGAGCCGGAAATGCTCCCAAGCCCGCAACCAGAGGTCTTGCTGCTGTTCTAATGATAAATTCTGTAGGTTCGCAGGCAGGCCCATGCTAATCAGCTCCTTTTTCGAGAACCTACTCCCGATATCCTCAATCTCCCCCGGCTCCGGTTGAGCAGGTAGGTTTAGATCAAAAAAGTCTCGCTCTATCCCGACGGCGGGCTCCGCCCCCCCTTGAGGCAGATTTAGGTCGAACCCCGCGGGTTCCGGCTGGAAGGGTTGTGGTTGTTGAACAACGGGGGGTTCCACCTGTAAGGGTTGTGGCTGGTGAATAACGAGAGAATTTGAGGCAACCCCTTCTCCGGACCCTTCCCCGGAGCCCGAGGGTCCCTCTGAATGTGGCCCCGCCATAAAGACTCCACTCGGGGTAACCGCCCCTAGGAGCAAGACCCGCAGAGAAAATATAATAAAAGAAGTGAAAACATGGGGACACCCAAATTAAAATAAAAATTGAGAGAGAGCGCGACCCCCCTAAAAGGGGCGCGGCTTTCGTAATGAGATAGTCGACGATAAAGGGTTTGGCAGGAAAAAAGAAGACTAATAAGATAGAAAAGCAAAACGATAGAACCTATGAAAAGAAAGGGAACTTTTTTTACCAGAGCATGTCTCCTCTTCATGATCCTATTAGGAAGTGGGAAAGCTTCAGTAATTCTTTGGGAAAGCCCGGTTCTCTTTGTCTTCGAGCTTTCATTCAATTCATCTATCTTATCTATCCCTTTCGCATTACACTTCAAATCATTTTGAGTACCCGTTGAATAATTACACAAATTAGAATCACCTATCTCTTTTTTATTAAACTGAAACTCGTTTTGATTTACCGTTGAAACAGTCGACATTTGTTTTCCATCATGAGCACACTTAAATAATATAGTTATAGACACGCTTTCCCGGAGGAAAGTTTGCGAAGAGAGCCCGATTCGCGCGGGTGCCATTATAATTACAGCGAGCATTTTAGAATTTAAATTCATATTGTGGTACAAGAGAGACATAATTTGGTTACGGCTTTTGTCCGCCACTACCTACCCTCAAAGGCACGGTTTTACGTGATGTAGTTTCTACACTACATGGGGGTATCCTACTCAGACTGTGAGGGAAGCCAAATTGGGACTTACTCCCCCTCCAGGGTACCAGCGTTGGGGTGGCCTCTTGCCCCAAAGCAAAAAGGTACGACACCGGGTTCGTGATCAAGACATCACAAACTCATCCACATGATCCCGATCTTTTGGGACCATAGAAAGGCACTTAGTCGGTTACTAAGTCGCGCTACATGTAGGTAATCATCCTACAGGTAGAACGTGTGGAAACACACACCATATCAATAGTGACTACTAATCACTATCAACCGATATGTGTGCCACGGGCACATGCTAACCGGGGCGATCAGCACGAGGGTGGAACCACCACCATCCAAGGAAAATCCTCGGCGCCAAGTAAGAAGTTTTGTTTCGCTAGTTTTTCTGTTTCTCTTTCCGCGAAATCTCTAGCGTTTCTCTCCCCAATAACCCCTTTGGGAATTTCCCCTACGTATGGAGCCATCGTCGCTTTCGCTTCGCTGCCATTTCATTATGAACTTGTCCGGGTACACCTCCACAGTCATAGATGAAATGACGGTTAACCGCAGCCGCTCGGTCCATATCCGCCTTACGAGTTAACCAATGTCCGCCGTCTTGTACTGATAGCCTCAATTTATTGAGAAAGGGATCCGCGGCCTGCGGTCGGATCCACACCCTGTTCGGGAGGATTGAACACGCTTTCTGCACCTGCGGCGCCTCTATCTCTAAAGAGAGACCAGCTAGCTTGTTCCGCAACGGGAAGAATCCCGAGAAGCGCCGTCATAGTCACATGCTCAATCCTACTATCAGAGGTTTCGAATCATATAAGATATTTTGAAGTCAACAAAGAAGTGCTTATTTGTGAAAAGCGGAGATAAGCTCAGCGTAGCGTTCAATAGCCCCTCCGGGGAGCAAGAGAAGATGGCTTCAGTGGGGGAGGGGGATCGCAGCAGGTATCACTGCATTGATGATTTGATCCCATAGGAGGCAAAACCTCTGTTTTTTTTTGAAGGAGAGGGGAGAAGTAGCTCGACTGAAAGGAGAGGGGGTTTACTTGCTCGACCAACGGGAGAGGGGCACTTGTTCCTAATCATGTTCTGAATCTTCCGGGTTTTCGGTTGTAATGGGAAAGTCCTTTCTTGGGCCTTGGAATATTGTAAGTAGAGTAAGAGGTCCCCCAGGTCTAATACAGAAAAGCACCCTTCTAAGGAAACAAGGTTTAAAGCCTTTCCAAAAGGAAGATAGCGGAAGGCCACGGCTTTTGTGAGTGTTCAGCACAATACGGTACGGTATGCCACCAGCATAAATGGGGCGCACAAGAGCCACTGGCACGAGAAAGATTTAATGCCAGCCTGGAAGTGATTCGCTAAGTCGGGTTTTCCAGCGGCCGCCTATTGTAGAATCGTCGATAACCTGGCTGCCACTATCATGTGTGTAAAGACTTACTGTATAGGCATACCGGAAACCATTTGGCAAGTCAAGGGACCCTGAAATCCGCTCCTTAGCTATAACGTTCCAGAGTCATGCAGAACAGACACTAACCGTCCTCCAATTACTATTAATTAATTGGACCTTCAAGGAATTATTATCGCTTAGCGCTTGTGCTAAGGAACGAGCAGAGTACAAAAACGAAAGGTTCGAGTAACCCTCCGAGCTAGGGATATAAAAAAGGCCGTAGCAAGGAGACTTTAACAGACCAGTTAAAGTAAAGCCTCCACTTTCATAGAAGAGCGTCAGTAGGACAAAACTAAAATCCCAAAACTCGCTTTCCCGGACAATGTATATTGTGAAATGGTGGCGCTATAACAAATCCAGAGTACCTTAACTTGTGGTTGCCGCACAAAGCTGGTCACCTTAACCAGTCATACCCATTTATGGAGATTCAGGATCTGAAGAGCTCAAATTAAAGCCATGAAACAAGTAGCTACTCCTACAACAATTGGGAGCTTCTTTTAAGCCAGCCCACAATAGAATAATTCCACCTCGACTCCCCTCTACCAGAGAATCCATGAATTCCGGGCACCTGCAGTAGCTGCAGGGATGGGAAAGACAAATAACCAGTCAACTAACTATATATGCCTTAAAGCCTGCCCTCCTCTCATCTTCCTTACCCTAACAAGTAAGCAAGTAAACTACCTTAGAATTAACGAGATCTAGAGTCTTGGATGAATCCTCTTGAAACGGGTCGATCAACCCTAGAAGACTCGATGGCTTAGCAGCCCAGTGAATAACCTGATTCAGAGAGATAACCCGGTCTTTAGATACTCGCCCTATTTCTAAGGATAGATAGACAAGGTTGGGGAGTACCAGATGCGGAAGCAGTTCCAGTCCCAGCTGCTGAGGTGGCGTAGTGACAGGTGGGAGCAATAACAACAGAAGCTGCGGAAGATCCCGCAGTAGTATATTCGGTTGTTTGCGGTGGAATAGATTCAAGCGTCCGGGCCAGTAGATCCAGAGCAAATAGGCGTTGACTTAGTTTCTTTTGCAGTTGATTCTAATCCCGATGTTGATCCGACGCAACTTACCGGTGATAGTCGCAGCACCAAGAGCTTTCAAGGGAGGCAGACATGTATAGAAGCTGATAGTGGCATACCTTCTGGATCGGGGGTCCCACCCGGTAAACACCATACAGGCAAAATACCAGCGGGGGGAGGAGGCCCTTCTCACTCAAGCTCAAGCATTTACTTTTCTAGTTAGAGACCAACGTCTTGGGGCTAACGTGGGATCCGCTCAAGGACCTACTTGGTTTAGGTAAATATCTCATGCGTTCCCCGACTGGAGAAGGTCATTTTTGGAGGATAAACTGTGCGCTTTTCAGGTCGGAAGAACGGGTTTAAAAAAAATATATATATATATATATTAGCTTGATTTTTATGCAAAAAGGACAAAACGGGATTGGATTTCCACTCATAAGGAAGGAAGGTTAGATACCTTTGACAGGGTTGTATTTTTGGTTGAAATGGGATGGTGTTCAAACTCCCGAAATGCAGTCTAGACAGCGGGCCCTTCCCTTTCCGACTGGACTGACTCGGGGAAGGGTCAATCTCCTCCGGAGCATGCTGCACAGCCACTCATTCGTCCTGACTAAATAGTAGAATCTATCTCTCAGCGATTCTTTTCTCCGCTAATCACCCCCGCCCGATCGATTTTGTAAGATCGGCTAATTCAAAAGGGTTAATCTGGTCCGAAGTTGTCGGAACGACTCGTTTGCTTTATCGAACAAAGCTTGATTAGGGTAGGGGTCTTGGTTGGCCCCCTATTTTCAACCATTACAGCTGGCGTCGACCAGCTTTGCGATACGGACGGACACGAAGAAGAACGCAGGCAGTGGAAATGCAAAAGAGAAGAGCAAAGATTCCCGACCCAGAGCATGTTATTGACTCAACCACAAATCTGTTGAATGAAGGTAGCTTGCTTACTCTCAGCCACTAGTTAGAAGGAAATCCCTTGACTTCGCTTATGCCCTTATGGCCCTTATGCAGTACAGAAAGCAAGTGAGGCGGGCTAAGATTCCATTCGAAGTAAGGTAACAGGATTCGATGTTGCACCATCTTCAACTCTTCTCTGGATCCGGAGTTTTTCGAGAAAAGGTCCCATCCTTCAATATCATGATTGGGTCGACCAGGCCAGATCATGAGTGAAATATCATGATCGAGTCGACCAGGCCAGATCATGAGTGAATAGAAAATCGAAAACGTACATAGCTGTTCCAGCCGAAATACTTGGAATAATTCTACCACTTCTACTAGGAGTAGCCTTTTTAGTGCTAGCTGAACGTAAAGTAATGGCTTTTGTGCAACGTCGAAAGGGTCCTGATGTAGTGGGATCGTTCGGATTGTTACAACCTCTAGCAGATGGTTTGAAATTGATTCTAAAAGAACCTATTTCACCAAGTAGTGCTAATTTCTCCCTTTTTAGAATGGCTCCAGTGACTACATTTATGTTAAGTCTGGTTGCTCGGGCCGTTGTACCTTTTGATTATGGTATGGTATTGTCAGATTCGAACATAGGGCTACTTTATTTGTTTGCCATATCTTCGCTAGGTGTTTATGGAATTATTATAGCAGGTTGGTCTAGTAATTAGGGGGCGGCCGTTCGGTCGCCTATGATACTAGGACCAATAGGTCAAAAATGGGTTTGTGCCGCAGGTGTTGAACGATCCACTCTACACAGGTGTGGGCTTACAGGGCTAGGGCTCATAAACCCTTTCTTTCATTCATCAATAGGGCCCTGGTCGGTTACTTTTCCGGGCCGGGATCGATAAGTGGAAGTCATAAAAAAGAGATGCTTCTCTTCGCACCTCAGATCAAGAGGAAGGGTAGCTTGTCAAGCTGGCCTATATATATCTTTTTATTAAATAATTAATATAAAATATAAATAAAAAGATTCGCTGTCTTTTAACCGGCTGTTTTTCTTTGTCAACGCCTACTAAGGACCTATAGGTTCGCCTACTTGACTTATGAAAGATAATGAGACTGGGTTATTCAAAAAGGAAAAGGCGCTACTTAGCCCTAAATTTTTAGAAGTAAGCGGCTGAGTTAGCCTAGCCTACCCTACTAATGTATTGTATAGTAGGGTATAGTAGGCGAGCGAGTTAGCGAAGACGCTTAATAGATAAGAGAGCGTCGGTGCGTAGCCTTCATTCTACTACGCTACGAAAAGGTTACGAAGTCACTTAGCTCGACGACGTTAGGAGAGGAGAGGGTAACGAAGTAGCTCGACTGAAAGGAGAGGGGGGAACGCCATACCTACATAGAAGAACCGCTGTTCGCTGACTTTCTAAGGTCTAACCTTTCGCCCCCCTACTGAAAAGGGGCAAAGCCGCTTCGCACCACTGATAGACTACTTAAGATTCAATTCAAAAGGCCCTACTTAGTTTCGCAAGCCTTTGTCATTGTCAGTCAACTAAGTGGGGCCTGAGGCCCCCTGCGAATCCGTAAATCTGAGGAGCATGCCGCAACAAAAGAATGGTCCCCTATGTATTTCATTCTTTCCGGAAGGGAAAAAAAAAAGAAGTACCCCCATCATGGTGAACCTCTCCTTGTGATCGGGATGAGGTAGATGCCTCCCAGCCGGGGGGGCGGATCGAATCGGAGTTTCCTTAGGCAGCCACCGACCTACAGTTATCCTTAAACTTCCGTGCTTGGTGGAGAAGAAGCGAACAAAGGTACGCTCGCTTGCTGTCTTGTTCTCTGCCGCGAACTGGGATCGCTCGCCAGCTAGGTCAGATTGGAGCAACTTATTTTTTGAGAACATATTACCCATATTCGGGGACAAGGGGCGGAACGACCTCTCGATCTACTTACTGCAGCCCAGGAATAAAAACGTCGTCTAGGCGTTCCCTGTTGCTCCGATCTCCCCTACGCCTAGGGCGTTGTCTGGGCCAAGAGCCATAGTTAGTTGCTGTTTCCATTTGGTTGTTTTCTCTTGTTGTTGATACCGGCAAGACCCAGCCAGACGATGTCTGCTGGTTGGTAGTGAGAAGACTCTTAGTACCTGCATACCCAAAAGGGGCGCTGATTAAAAAACAATCATTTGATTTAGTTTCTTGCTCCCCCTTAGCAGCGGGAAAGGAGTCTATCTATCTGCCTAGCTTTGGTAGATTTCCTCCAACGCAATCCACAGAAATTCCACGAATCCCTTGGTGGATAAGTCCGACGACTCAGCAGCAGTGCGGAATTGAGTTTCTCGTCTGGTGGATCTGATCTATAGTTAGGGGGCAATACATACCAAAAGGTTCGAAGAAGGAACGCGCATAAGAGTATATAACCAACCCACCCTTCTGTATAACCTATTCACATTAGTGAAGCGGCTGGATGCATAAGGGAAGTCAACCTACGAGCACGGAAGAGCGTAGTAGTATTGCTGCCCCTCTCTAAGTAAAGGTAAAGTCTCTCCTTCAGCTAGAATGTAAGGAAATTGAAAGAAGCGCGGAAAAGGGTCAAACGCGGTTGCTAGCATCGAAGAGAGCCGTCATCGACGATAAAGTGGGAGTTCGGACTTGGCGAACGAGCTCTTGCCGCGGGAGAGGAAAGCGGGGCCGGCTCAATGTTGAATTGAGAAATCCATTCAAGGGTCGGAACATTCTAATGCCGGAATAGGGAATACGGGAAAGCAGCTGGATCCATTGGTTAAGATCTGGCTCGGATGCTACTGGTAGCTAAGCATTTGGATCTGCTACTCGGATTGCAAGTGGTGAAAAAAACTGGTGGTTCTTCAACTGAATCAAAAATAAAAAATTGGTAGAACTACTACTGATGAGTCAACTCGGCCAAGTACTGCAACTTTTCTTAGGCGCTGAGCTATGCACGGGCGCCTATCGAGCTTCGTTTGACCTGATTATGATCCCCTCCACTAGATATATATAAATATATATAATCTCTTTGCCTTTGCATAGTATACGGGTCTGTGAATGGTGTTTATGGAGATACAAGGGGTAAACCCTTTAAAAAAAAAAAAGTAATTTCTCTCTTTGGCCGGGTTTTTGAGGAATAAGATAGGATGATGGTTGTCAGTTTGATCTTCAATCTAAAGAAAGGGCAACACATAAATGTTTGCAGTGAAGAAGGGCATCCAACAGACAGAGTGATGCTTCTGTCATATATTATGACATGATAGTCTATTATTTAATTTTTTAGGAATCCATATAAATGTTTGGCTTAGTGTTCGTATCATAATCATAAGAGGGTGTTTTCTTGCAATTGAATCAAAAGGAACTGTTCTTACCTCAAAGGGAGTGCAGCCAGCCTATCCATCATAACATAATATAGGAAAGTAAGCCCTCTCCCTTGTCAACTCCGAACGAATGCTTAGTTAGCCGTGAATGAGAACTCTTCTTGCTTGTTGGCAGGTAGCTCCATGTAAGGTTAGCTCGAAAGCGAGTTCTTACTCTTTGACCTGAGGGGAAGAAAGCTGTGATTACCTGGGGTGAGGTTTACTTTCTTTCTTGCTTTATTCTCCTAGTTACTTCTCCACTTAGTCCCTTTTTCGCTGGAATCCCTACTTCCACATCTTTTATGGGTGATTCTTTCTCATTGGTTTCCTATTGGGGGGTACCTTTACCAGTTAATAGATAGATTGTCCCTGGTTCTATCAAAGCAGCTTCTTCAAGCCTGGTCTTTGGTCTATTTGTACTCTGAATTGGGGAAGAAAAATAAATTATAGGAGCGTGCATCTTATATTCGATCGAACTACGATCTACGAGTACGACTTAAGTACTCACTAAGAAAGGTGTCAAGGGACTTTGCAGCAAAATAAGAAGCCCTATTGGTGTGCCCCACTCGGGGAAAGCACGAAATAAAGAGTACTATAAAGTGACTGATTAGGATTGTTTATAAGGGCAGTGAAAAGAATATGACTAGCCTTTCTTCACCCTTTGTTTGGGCATTAGTCTTTTCTAGCTAGCTTGACTCGATGCTTGGTCACTAGCAAACTTGTCCCTCCGCGCGCGGATCCATTCCCATTTTTTTTTTTTTTTTCTAAGGAGTTATATAGGCCCACTCGACTTCTCTTTTCTTTGTCCAACCTGATGCCTGAACTTCGAGGCGCTCGGCTGCAGCGAGTGCGGAAGCCCAGTCCTTCACTTATTGGCAACTCTAGCTCCGCCCACTTTTTGAGTCCATGAGAAGAAGAGTCGATCCTTCTCCCCCATCTCGGTGACGTCCAAGATCGACGGTTGTGAACTGCTTCACATAGTCCCGAACCGAGCCTGTTGAGACACATTATACTCTGACGGGCAAGGTACTCTACGTTCTCGGGAAGGAACTGAAGCTTCCACTCTTCCCTCCCTAGTCTTGATAGTGCAACGTCCCGCCTCTATGTCTCTGTCGTCGCATAGCATCGCATCATCGGTGAGGTACATGACGCCCGTACTAAATTTCGATTCTTTAAACAAAAGACGGGATTTCTTGTCCATTTCTTTTTTCTCTGTCTCCTGTTGTGTTGCTGGCTCGAACAGCTAATTGCGTAGTTTATAGTGAGAACAAGCCTTTCGGATGACAGCTTTGGTAAGAGAGGGCACGTGCTTTGAGATAGCTAATCCCTCTGAAGCGTGAGCTTGCAAAATGCTAACACTTCGATTGCGTGATTAGGTTTGTGTGAAGTCATGAAAGTGACTCAAAAAGAATCGAAATTTAGAAGATTGGATCTTTCCGTCAAGAACTGCTTGCTGTTCAGGTTTAGGAAGAAGAATGTATGTCTCTATTTCATTTGAGTTAGCCGATATTGCAAGCAACCTCTACCGGGAAAGCATTAGATCCCGCCGAAGATCGAGTTGGAAGAGCAGAGAGGATCTCTCTCAGCTCGATGGCTTCTTTGCCAAAAGTAGCTATAGCTAACGCTACGAGGGGTTCAAAAACCTTGTTACCTTTTTGATATGGGTATGACAGAACCAGGTTGCTTGCGACGGTTGTTTACAAATCTCCCGGTGGTTCCGCTGTAGCATGGTTGCGATCCACCATGCCCCATCCTTCTAGTGTACGAGTGCTGCTTTGCTGCTTCTTGGCCTCGCTCTTGCTTTGCAAAGATGGGTCGCAGCCTGGCACTCTCAGTCCCAGATATTCAATATCCTGGAGCCGGCACTCCTAAACTAAATCAGTTAAGCGGCTTATTGCAATTGTCTTGCAAGCAACCGTAGCAATAGCAACTGAGCCAGCCAAACCAAGCGAAAAACCAAGAAAGCCGCGGCAACAAGCATTCTTGATCTTGTGGGGGACTTCCATAAGGAGAATTGTTATGAAAGAAAGCACTCCATAAAGAACTAACCCGAAGGCGCTGACATGGTGGGCGAGTAAGCCGGCTCAACGGCAGGCTTCTCTGGTGGCGGTATCCCTTACCTGACATCAGTTATCAATCTTTCTTTTGGTCCCGCGGTTGAGTTCTTTTTTATATAGATAGTCGTGTGATTACTTTCATTTTATAGAGTTTCATCTTATTTATCAGAAAGCTAGCGAGGCCGCATCACTAGAGCACTAGCGGAAGACCTATCTTTTCTATTATATTTTAATTGGAAGTTGGCATGCACAAGCAAGAAAATGGTAGCGTCTAACACGCAAGGGCCTTGCTTCTTTAGGATAAAAGCCATTCTTTTTGGCTTAGTTTACTGCCAGAATTCGGAAAGATTATTGGTTCTTTATGAGCGATGGACTGAAAATGATCTGATTGGTCTTGTTAGGTAGCTCAGCTACAGCTATTGAAATTTAGCTATTGCTATTGCTGTTATGAAACAGGAAGTCTACCCAGAGTTGTTAAATCCTTTCATTCTGAATGATTGCATTGCGGATTGTATTGCAATTGTCTTGCAAGCAACCTAGCTTGTTGGGTGGGCACGGTGGGGCGTCGCTTTATTTAAAAGTGAAGGAGTTGCCCCTCCGAGATGAAGGAGCTGTTCGTTCGCCCCAGGTTCTAAAGAACCAGACTGCTTCACTCCAGGCCCGAAGTACTGTGCTATGCTATCCCCCCGCGTAAGGTTTTAGAGGTTGGGGGCACTTCCGGGGAACGGGCCGTGGGCGGGTAAAAAGAAGAGAAGGAACCCGACTTCCCGGGGGGACTGTTCTAGTCTTAGGTAAATCGATTCAGAGGTTGCGCCCTCAATACGCACAAGAATTGTGTTTTAGGGTGAATCACCTGTGAGGTACGAAAAACGGACGTATGGGCAGACTTTTCGTCAGTAGATCACACCGAGCGCTCTTGGTCAATCCTCCGAATGAACAAGCAGACCAAGGAAAGTAAAGTGCTCGCTTATAGTCACACCTGTACCTGTCTTTAGCCCCTGCTCAAGCGTCCCAGCCCTTTTACCGCTCCGTGGGGGTTTGACTACTCAGAAGAGTTAGACTTGGCTTATACGGGCGGACATGTTGTATGGAGATGAGTGTATGGGAGTTCCGATAGAGGGTGGGAGTTTAGAGATTCGAAGACGTGTATCTATCCGTACGAAGCCAGGGATGCGTCTGCCTTTGCAAGTGCAGGTGGGTATGAAACGACCCGTGGTTCAAGAGAAAGGTTTCGACGCTGCGGGATTGGCACAAGGCTTTTTGTGGTGGCCTCTAGTGCAAGAAGGAATGCAGATGGGGCCTCAGTAAGCCCTTGACAGTACGTTCGGTTTCTTCTCCCGTCGATTGAGGGCATTGGGTAAAAGGGGAATGGGTGATCGATGAAAGAAATCTACTCCTCAGTCTGATAGCGGTCAGGTCTTATGGCTGTCGGGCAATCGCTCCTAGGCCGTTGAGCATGCCGGTAGTCAATTAAGAGTTCGGAACGACACTAACACATCGGAAAGTTAGCCGTACCGGCTCTTCCCGGCTTCCTAGCTTAGTTGGTAGCTGACCTAACCTACGCTCATCTCACTCCGGCCTTGCTTCTTAGCGCTCCCTGGAATGAAATAGTCTGGTTTGATAGAACCAGGGACGCGGGAACAGACTTTGATATTCTACGATCTGATCTCGTCTATTTAAAATCGTCTTAAATCGGAGTTCTCCCGAACAGCTCCTAGTCTTAGTTAGCTCTCCTAGCTGCACTAGAATAACTATTTATTATAGAAGAGTATGGCATCAGTCAATCTTCTTTGCACGAGCATTGAGAGAGAAAATAAATAAAGAGTAAGCAAGTAAACTACCGCGTGAGTGATATCTTTACTGAGGTTTTTCCTACCTCCCCTAGCGGGGAGAATGCCTTACTTGGAATCTCAAGCATTCTTTCTTCTTCACTTGCACAAAGCCCTTCTGTCGCGAATACAGTGCAAAGATTTTCTTCTATCTTCTTTGTTTGTGTCAGAAAAAGAATCAGTAATCGGATGCTATAGAGGAAGATTCAAAAAGTTAAGATATGCCAACTAGCTCAAGTCCCACAGTTGATTCAATAGCTTCAATAGCTGTGTTCTCTTTATATCTATCAATGAGGGATTTCCGGACACCAAATGGATCAAAGAACTAATTCTTTTTGGTCTGACTCCCTGGTTCCCATCTTTTGTCCAGAGCTAAAACGAGTTATAAAGCCATATTTAGGTAGCAATAACCCCTTTTTCAACCATCTGACGTGGTAACATGAATACAATCCATTTTTTGGGTATTTCAGAGGAGCCCAAAGGCTCTCTCTATGAAATCCTACGGTCATATCTTTATCCTAAGGGCTATAGAACTCTCTTTGGCAAGCATTAAGCCGTCGAACTACCGACTCTATAATAAGCTTCTACGTGCTATATTCTCTTCGCCTAACACATTCAACTACCTTTTCTTGCAACAAGTCCGACTGCTGCTCTAATACAGTCTGTTTAGAGTCTCTTTTTATGCGGCTCTCCTTCCTGGGAGGTAATTACTGTTAGCGTACAGCACCCCTCGTAAGCAACTCGACTACCCCTTAGGCCTCCGGCGCGCACAACAACCAAACCACTTTACTTCTTCAATCTATTCGTTTGGATACGCGGTAAGTAAGGCGAAAGAAGCGCAGCTCAATAGGGCTCCGCCTATGAGCTATCGAGACACTGGGAATGTGTATCGCTATTAGTGCCCCATCAGGTTAAAACTTGGACCTCCCCTCTTCGGCCTAAAAGAAAAGACAGACAACCAGTAAGGATACTAGGAGGAGGGAAGCCGGCCATCTGCTTTCTTCCTTTGAATTACTAGGTCTGTGAACTGAGTCATCGGATGCAAAAGGCGCATAGCCGACATCAACGTGAAGTGCAGCCCTTCCATTTTCAGGTCTAGTGCTAGACCCTGACCGGTTAAACCGCGACGATCAAATGCTTTCATATGGTTGGCTGCCTTCGATAGAAACGAAAGGGTGTTAATCCGCACGGGACCAGATAGGCCGAGGGTTAGAAGGCCGCCTTAACGCCTTATCCAAAAAGTTGTCCTTCTGAGGCTAACCCCTCATACCCCTGCGCAAAAGAACGAAAACGGGGATGAAAAGAAGCAGGCAAATTTATCTCAAAGAACGACTCTCTAAAGTCGGGGATTTCGATGAAAGCAAGGTATACGCCATCTTTGACATGTTGATCGCTAACGGTCAGCTGACT